TGATGGAGAGTTGGCCAAAATGAGCACTAAATACTTTTCGCGAAATTTCCTCCAAATCATTGGCATGGCTATCGAAATCGTGAGCATCAGCATGTAGGTTCCAGATCCAAGTGGTAGTATCAGGTCCTTTAGCTATTGTTCTTGAGAAATGACCGGGTCTGGCCCATTCCTCAAAAGAAGTTTTGATAGGATCCCTATCTACCAAAATTTTTACTTCTGGTTCCGGCGAACGAATAATCATTGAGTCCTCCTCTTTCCGGACAACACATTAAAGAGACCCGCCAACAGTCAAGTCAAGTAATTAGTGAACCTATGAGAGATACTTATTATTAGTTTCTTTCTCTTCTATCTCGCGTTTATCTAGTTTCTTTAGTTCTTCACTAGAGCAATTATGATCTGTAAGTCGATCCAGGGCAAGTGTTCGGATCTATTATGACATAGACTCAAGGCGCTCAATGGACCTTTATATCCCGGGTTTTGAATTAATGGAAAAACAATTTTTTGTGCAACCTAGTATATTCTTATATTAAATTAAAAAAAAAAGTTTCTAGCTGAGACTGCACGAAAAAGGACAATCTTAGAAGGGGTATAATGAAATTCATGAAATTCGTTGATTGGTTCTTCCCAGAGACCCAATCTGTTTTATTTGACTGATAGGGATAATAAACAATTAATTTTATATATTAGAAAATATATATTCTACAATATATTTTCTAATATATTTAATATTTTATATCTAATATATTTTCTATATTTTTCTATTTTAATATATTTTATTTTCATATATTTCTATTTTATTTAATATATTCTTTTCTATTTATATCTATTTTATATAAGATATTATTTATATCTATTTCTATATATTTTATATCTATTTCTATATATTTTATATAATATATTATATATATATAATTTATTATAGAATATATAAGCACGAAATAGAAAACTATACCAAATGCTATAAAAAAACTAACCCTAAATATTACCTAAATATTAAGTAATAAATACTAATAAATAATAAATAGAAAGAGAAAGAGAGCGCTCTTATCTTTATCTTATTCGAAACGCCTTGTGATCTTCAACCAATTCTGCGCTTCAATATAATTTCCGGGAGTAAGCGCTATGGCTTGTTTCCAATACTCCGCGGCTCGATTGAACCAAGCCTCCGCAATTTCAGAATCTCCCTGCCGAATGGCCTGTTCTCCTCGGTCAGAATAGGCGAGCAAATTCCTTCCATTAGAACCGTACTTGAGAGTTTCCTACCTCATACGGCTCAGCAGTCAATTCTTTTGGTATCCCATTTTTTTCTCGAGTTAACCAAAAAAGGTTAATTCGATGAGTTTCAAACTTTCATTTTGATTAATAAAAACAATCCGTTTTATCTTTTCTCCCACCTTCAGAAGAATAAAGTGTAGGCATTCTACTATTGTTATAATTTTCTGAAAGGTAACTATCTCGGTTTTATCTATATATAGAATCTTTGAAAAAGACCTTCCCTCATAAGAAAGACTTACTATCTTTGGGATCTGATACTACACCGCTGCTCAATACTTTAGGGGATCGACTCTGTTACATAAGTTGATTCCTAACTTATGTCTCATATCTCATATTATGAGATAAGTAAGCAGTTCTTATTGTATCGGTCAAAAATCGCGCTAATTGATCTTTACGATGCTTAATTAGATCTGTTATCCATAGAAGCAAGTATCTAGGCATATTTTTTTTTTTTCATATTTTGACTTCTATGAAGTTACTTTATTTGCTACAGCTGATAAAAATCGTTGTTTTGGACGATGCATATGTAGAAAGCCTATTTCTAGTGAATTTCTAGTAAATTTTGGTCTTTTTTTTTTTCTTTCTATAGTGGAGATAGTCGCACGTAATGACAGATCACGGCCATATTATTTAAAGCTTGTGGTAAGAAAGGGTTTCGTTCTAGTGCCCGAAAATAATATTCCAAAGCTTTTGTGTGTTCTCCGTTACTTGTGTGAATAAGACCTATATTATAGAGTATATAACTTCGATCATAGGGATCAATTTCTAACCGCATAGCTTCGTAATAATTCTGTAAAGCTTCTGCATAATTTCCTTCGGATTGAGCAGACATTCGTTACGGTCGTCATTCAATTCAAAGAATCTCCGTTCCAGAACCGTACGTGAGATTTTCATCTCATACGGCTCCTCCCTTATGTGCATAATGAAAATAATACATAGAATAAAATAAGGAGTAAAATATTCTCATTATGAACTGAGTGGGGCTAGTGTTTTTACAAGAAATCTCTAGCCAACCTTTCTGCAAAAGATCTTTTCTTAACATCAAGCATGCTGATACTAGATAAAAATATTAAGTTAACTCCAACAATTTCTTTGTCCTCAATCTTTCTTAATCTCTAGGAATTAGTCACTTCAACAGTCTTCGATGGTTATACGGGTATCCAAAGTACGAACGAGATGGATGTTTGTTGTCCCAACCATTCTTCTTAGTTCCGATCCCCAAAAA